TGTCCGAAGAAATGATTCATCGAAATAATGAGTCACCCGTTCCATTGATATGGGCACATCTGAGATCAACAAATGCTCGGGAGTTCCTCTATTCCATCTTTTTCCTTCTTCTTGTTGCTGGATATCTCGTTCGTATACATCTTCTCTTTGTTTCCCGAGCCTCTAGTGAGTTACAGACAGAGTTAGAAAAGATCAAATCTTTGATGATTCCATCATACATGATGGAATTTCGAAAACTTCTGGATAGGTATCCTACATCTGAACTGAATCCTTTCTGGTTAAAGAATCTCTTTCTAGTTGTTCTGGAACAATTAGGAGATTCTCTGGAAGAAATACGGGGTTCTGCTTCTGGTGGCAACATGCTATTGGGTGGTGGTCCCGCTTATGGGGTCAAATCAATACGTTCTAAGAAGAAATATTGGAAGATCAATCTCATCGATCTTGTAAGTATCATACCAAATCCCATCAATCGAATCATTTTTTCGAGAAATACGAGACATCTAAGTCGTACAAGTAAAGAGATCTATTCATTGATAAGAAAAAGAAAAAACGTGAACGGTGATTGGATTGATGATAAAATAGAATTCTGGGTCGCGAACAGTGATTCGATTGATGATGAAGAAAGAGAATTCTTGGTTCAGTTCTCCACCTTAACGACAGAAAAAAGGATTGATCAAATTCTATTGAGTCTGACTCATAGTGATCATTTATCAAAGAATGACTCTGGTTATCAAATGATTGAACAACCGGGATCAATTTCCTTACGATACTTAGTTGACATTCATCAAAAGGATCTAATGAATTATGAGTTCAATAGATCCTGTTTAGCAGAAAGACGGATATTCCTTGCTCATTATCATACAATCACTTATTCACAAACCTTGTGTGGGGCTAATATTTTTCATTCCCCATCTCCTCATGGAAAACCCTTTTCGCTCCGCTTAGCCCTATCCCCTTCTAGAGGTATTTTAGTGATAGGTTCTATAGGAACTGGACGATCCTGTTTGGTCAAATACCTAGCGACAAACTCCTATGTTCCTTTCATTACGGTATTTCCGAACAAGTTCCTGGATGACAAGCCTAAAGGTTATCCTATTGATGATATCGATATTGATGATAGTGACGATATTGATGATAGTAATGATGACCTTGATATTGATACGGAGCTGCTAACTATGACGAATGTGCTAACTATGTATATGACGACGAAAATAGACCGATTTGATATCACCCTTCAATTCGAATTAGCAAAAGCAATGTCTCCTTGCATAATATGGATTCCAAACATTCATGATCTGCATGTGAATGAGTCGAATTACTTATCCCTCGATCTATTAGAGAACTATCTCTCCAGGGATTGTGAAAGATGTTCCACTGGAAAGATTCTTGTTATTGCTTCGACTCATATTCCCCAAAAAGTGGATCCCGCTCTAATAGCTCCAAATAAATTCAATACATGCATTAAGATACGAAGGCTTCTTCTTCCACAACAACGAAAGCACTTTTTCATTCTTTCATATACTAGAGGATTTCACTTGGAAAAGAAGATGTTCCATACTAACGGATTCGGGTCCATAACCATGGGTTCCAATGCGCGAGATCTTGTAGCACTTATAAATGAGGCCCTATCAATTAGTATTACACAGAAGAAATCCATTATAGAAACTAATACAATTAGATCAGCTCTTCATAGAAAAACTTGGGATTTTCGATCCCAGATAAGATCGGTTCAGGATCGTGGGATCCTTTTCTATCAGATAGGAAGGGCTGTTACACAAAATGTACTTCTAAGTAATTGCCCCATAGATCCTATATCTATCTATATGAAGAAGAAATCATGTAAGGGAGGGGATTCTTATTTGTACAAATGGTACTTCGAACTTGGAACGAGCATGAAGAAATTAACGATACTTCTTTATCTTTTGAGTTGTTCTGCCGGATCGGTCGCTCAAGATCTTTGGTCTTCATCCAGACACGATGAAAAAAATTGGATCACTTCTTATGGATTCGTCGAGAACGATTCTGATCTAGTTCATGGCCTATTACTATTATTACTATTAGAAGTAGAAGGCGCTCTGGCTCTGGCGGGATCCTCACGGACAGAAAAATCTTGCAGTCAGTTTGATAATAATCGAGTGACATTACTTCTTCGGTCCGAACCAAGGAATCAGTTAGATATGATGCAAAATGGATCTTGTTCTATCGTTGATCAGAGATTTCTATATGAAAAATACGAATCGGAGTTTGAAGAAGGGGAAGGGGCCCTCGATCCGCAACAGATAGAGGAGGATTTATTCAATCACATAGTTTGGGCTCCTAGAATATGGCGATTTGATTGTATCGAAAGGCCCACTGAATTGGGATTTCCCTATTGGACTGGGTCATTTCGGGGCAAATGGATCATTTATCATAAAGAGGATGAGCTTCAAGAGAATGATTCGGAGTTCTTGCAGAGTGTAACCATGCAGTACCAGACACGAGAGAGATCTTCCAAAGAACA